ATCGAGCCAAGGGTCACAACTTCTTCTACTCATCCTGTATATTGTCCTTTTCATTCCGTGTTGCATTAGAAACTTATTATTATACGAGATTATACGAAAATGAATCCTTCCTAGGAGGGAACAAATATTTATCTTTTCGATGAGAGTTTGTACACAACATGGGAGAAACCTATCTTCTATTTATAATAATTGAAGAAAAGGTTCCATCATATATAGTGAATTGATACTCCCGATTCCCACAAAATCATCTCTTTCGTTCAATAGTTACTCGTTATTAGTTAATAATCCTAGTGATTGGATCTATATGCGTATTCCGATAGGAAATGAAATAGTAAAATGATTTTTCGTCGAATGACTATTCATTTATTGTATTTTCAAATAGGGGGCAGGAAGGATCTATGGGAAAATGGTGGTTCAATTCAATGTTGTCTAACGAGGAGTTAGAACACAGGTGTGGGCTAGGTAAATCAATGGACAGTCTTGGTCGTCCTGTTGGAAATACCAGTGGAAGTGAAGATCCCATTCTAAATGATACGAATAAAAACAATCATAATCATGGTTGGCGCGAAAGTAATAGTTGCAGTAATGTTGATCATTTTTTCGGTGTCAGGGACATTTGGAGTTTCATCTCTGATGACACTTTTTTAGTTAGGGATAGTAATGGTGACAGTTATTCCGTATATTTTGATATTGAAAATCGGGTTTTTGAGATTGACAATGATAGTTCTTTTCTGAGTGAACTAGAAACTGCTTTTTCTAGTTATCTGAATAGCGGGTCTAAGAGTGACAATCGCTACTATGATCATTATATGTATGATACTACGTATAGTTGGAATAATCACATTAATAGTTGCATTGATAGTTATCTTCGTTCTGAAATCAGTATTGATAAGTACATTTCGAGTGGTAGCGACAATCACATTTACAGTTATATTTATAGTTACATTTGTAGTGGTGAAAGTGTAAGTGATAGTGACAGGGGGAGTTCTAGTATAAGAACTGGCGGTAATGGCAGTGATTTCAATATAAGAGGAAGATCTAATGATTTCGATGGAAATAAAAAATACAGACATTTATGGGTTCAATGCGAAAATTGTTATGGATTAAATTATAAGAAATTTTTTAGGTCAAAAATGAATATTTGTGAACAATGTGGATATCATTTGAAAATGGGTAGTTCAGATAGAATCGAACTTTCGGTTGATTCGGGCACTTGGGATCCTATGGACGAAGACATGGTCTCTATTGACCCCATTGAATTTCACTCGGAAGAGGAACCTTATAGAGATCGTATCAATTCGTATCAAAGAAAGACAGGTTTAACTGAGGCTGTTCAAACAGGCATAGGTCAACTAAATGGGATTCCCATAGCCATTGGGGTTATGGATTTTCAGTTCATGGGGGGTAGTATGGGATCCGTAGTAGGCGAGAAAATCACCCGGTTGATCGAATATGCTGCTAATAGATCTCTACCTGTTATTATGGTGTGTGCTTCTGGAGGAGCACGCATGCAAGAAGGAAGTTTGAGTTTGATGCAAATGGCTAAAATATCTTCCGCTTTATATGATTATCAATTCAATAAAAAGTTATTCTATGTATCAATCCTTACATCTCCTACAACCGGCGGAGTAACGGCCAGTTTTGGTATGTTGGGAGATATTATTATTGCTGAACCCAATGCCTACATTGCATTTGCGGGGAAAAGAGTAATTGAACAAACATTGAATAAGACAGTACCTGACGGTTCACAAGCAGCTGAGTATTTATTCCATAAGGGCTTATTTGATCCAATCGTACCACGTAATCCTTTAAAAGGTGTTCTGAGTGAATTATTTCAGCTACACGGTTTCTTTCCCTTGAATTAAAATTCAAGTAGAGCGCTAGGCTCAGTTATTTGTAGCGAACTTTAGTTCATCGGAATCAAAGTCAAAATAAGAAGAGTGGAGTTTTCTTTGGTAACATAAGTTCTATAGGAAGTTTCGGATAATTACTTTTTTTGATGCAGATTTTTTATCCTACCCCTATTCATGATTAGTAATCAGGAACCCCCTATCAGGAGGAAAAGAGTGAATTCTTCCTTCCGCGGAATGGAATTGGGAAAAAAAATCAAAAGAATTTCATGTTCCCTTCTTTCATATTAATATATATCGTATTAATATATATAGAATAATTCAAATCTATAAGGGAAGTGTTGCATATTTTTATATCTCCCGAGGACCTACACTTTTGACTATGAATTCCTGTTGGATCGGATTCTAACAAATCCTTAGGAAACTCGTAAGAAACTCTTTATTAGAAGATAAGGGCGGTAGAACAAGAATAATAAAACGGATTATCATCCATCTATTTCTTGTAGAAAGGTGAATAGATACACTTATTTAGCTCTACATTCCTTGCACTTATTATATACTTAATAATACTTATAATAGATATACTTATCATAAGATAAGATATCTTTATAACAGGTACAAATATTAAATCGAGGCACCTATTCTATGACAGATTTCAATTTACCCTCTATTTTTGTGCCTTTAGTGGGCTTAGTGTTTCCAGCAATTGCAATGGCTTCTTTATCTCTTCATGTTCAAAAAAACAAGATTGTTTAGACCTGATAGCACAAAATTTCATCAATTTATTTCAACACTTGGACTTGGATCATAATAGGGATATCCATTTAGTGGAATATGATACGACATGTGGCTCCCTCCGGGCACAAATAAAAAAGTGATTATACATGCGGATACATTATATATGGATAAATGCATGTATATGGGGGGATAGCTGTTTTAAAATGGATCAGAGCGGATATCTGAAATAGAAAGTTAACGTATCTATATTATGTAGATATACATAGTGGTGGTATTATACGAAGGGGATGTTATTATTTTATATCTAACCAATTCGATGAATTACTCCTAATAGTTCGCGTCATAATAGTGCTAGTTGATGAGAGTTACTTCGGGAGCAAAATTCAAAAAGTAAAATCAAATTCATTTGGCTTATTCTCTTCTCTCAATTCCAATAGGATGCAACTGGATCTAGTATGAACTATCGATCAGAACGTATATGGATAGAACTTATAACGGGGTCTCGAAAAACAAGTAATTTCTGCTGGGCCTGTATCCTTTTTTTAGGTTCACTAGGATTCTTATTGGTTGGAACTTCCAGTTATCTTGGTAGGAATCTGATATCTTTATTCCCGTCTCAGCAAATCCTTTTTTTTCCCCAAGGAATCGTGATGTCTTTCTATGGGATCGCAGGTCTGTTCATTAGTTCCTATTTGTGGTGCACAATTTCGTGGAATGTAGGTAGCGGTTATGATCGATTCGATAGAAAAGAAGGAATAGTGTGTATTTTTCGTTGGGGATTTCCTGGAATAAATCGTCGCATCTTCCTTCGATTCCTTATGAGAGAGATTCAATCGATCAGAATGGAAGTTAAAGAGGGTCTTTATCCTCGACGTGTCCTTTATATGGAAATCAGAGGCCAGGGCGCCATTCCCTTGACCCGTACTGACGAAAATTTTACTCCACGAGAAATTGAACAAAAAGCTGCTGAATTGGCCTATTTCTTGCGCGTGCCAATTGAAGTATTTTGAAATGAAGGGAATGAATGCTTTCTCAGCATGAGGGAAGGGACCCAAGAACCCCCTTTTAAATATAACTGAAGCTTCTTCGGAACGTTCATTCGAGGAAAACATGTTAGATTCTATTTCCCCCGTTCCGTTGGTAATCCTTCTGTGGCCCATAGAATAAAGCAGGCGGACGTATACGGAACAACCATAATAAGAAGCAATTTTGATCGACCAAAACTCCTTTTTCTGCATATAGAACTCAATTCTACTAGTAACAAGTCTAATAAGTATGTATTCATCACACATATCAGAGCATTTCGGAATACATAATTTCTCTTTTCTTTTTAGGGCCAATACTTTGGATTAATACATTAGATACAGATGTATCATATCTCGTTAATTATCTTTTTTTTGTCAATCGATGTTTCTTTTTTGATCCTTTCTTTAGCTTCTGGATAACCAAACGTTTAGATCTCTCATAACTATCCAATTTCTCTCTCGTTTTGTCACCTATTTCGGATTTCATCATTAATATTTTTCAGAAATATCCCCTCAATTATTCCTGGGTCGTGGGTAGCCAGTGAAAATTTCGAAAAAATAATTGAGGGGAGTTCTTTCGTCTCGAAATCAAAATAATATTCATTATTTCAAGTGGTTCTTTTGGGCATTCATCGAAAGAACAAATGAAGATAGAATTGGTTCGAGTTTGACCGACTGAGATATCTGGGAAAAGTATTTGATTATTTCTTCATTCGAAACGGGCCCTTATTCTATTTCTATTTCTATATTCTTTCTAGATCCAAAGACTAAACAATTCAAAAAAAAAAAAAAAAGGAATAGATCCATAGGTTCCATACCTTGTTATAGAACTCATGCTTCATAGAAATATCGGATCAGATAGAGTCGGCGAATGAAGCGGGTTCATTAACAATTCACAGATGAAAAGTGTCAAAAAAGAAAGCATTGACTCCCCTCCCGTATCTTGCATCTATAGTCTTTTTGCCCTGGTGGATCTCTCTCTCATTTAATAAAAGTCTGGAACCTTGGGTTACTAATTGGTGGAATACCGGACAATCCGAAACTTTTTTGAATGATATTCAAGAAAAGAACGTTCTAGAAAGATTCATAGAATTAGAACAACTATTCCTGTTGGATGAAATGATAAAAGAGTACCCGGAGACACAGATACAAAAGCTTCGTATAGGAATCCACAAAGAGACGATGCAATTGGTCAAAATGCACAACGAAGATCATATCCATATCATTTTGGATTTCTCGACAAATATAATCTGTTTTGCTATTCTAAGTGGTTATTCTATTCTGGGTAATGAAGAACTTGTCATTCTGAATTCTTGGGTTCAGGAATTCCTCTATAACTTAAGCGACACAATAAAGGCTTTTTCTATTCTTTTATTAACTGATTTATGTATCGGATTCCACTCACCCCGGGGGTGGGAACTAATGATTGGTTCGGTCTACAAAGATTTTGGATTTGCTCATAACGATCAAATTATATCTGGTCTTGTTTCCACTTTTCCAGTCATTCTAGATACAATTTTGAAATATTGGATCTTCCATTATTTAAATCGTGTATCTCCTTCACTTGTAGTGATTTATCATTCAATGAATGAATGAAGAACTCATTTGATCTGCTGATATCAATCAAATCGTGATGCTACTTCGTACATAAACAAACCGTTTTGAAGCTTACTCACTCTTTATACTTCTACCCGCCCAGGGGATTCCTACTATACTTCAGTACAATTATTCCAGTACAATGGCAGAATCATGGATAGGGAACTATGCTAGCTACCTACCTAATTTATTGTAGAAATTTCCGGGATCAATTATTGGACCATGCAAAATAGAAATACCTTTTCCTGGGTAAAGAAAGAGATGACTCGATTCATTTCCGTATTGATCATGATATATGTAATAACTCGGACATCTATTTCAAGTGCATATCCTATTTTTGCGCAGCAGGGTTATGAAAATCCACGAGAAGCAACCGGGCGTATTGTATGTGCCAATTGCCATTTAGCTAATAAGCCCGTGGATATTGAGGTTCCACAAGCTGTGCTTCCTGATACTGTATTTGAAGCAGTTGTTAGAATCCCTTATGATATGCAACTGAAACAAGTTCTTGCTAATGGTAAAAGGGGGGCTTTGAATGTGGGGGCTGTCCTTATTTTACCCGAGGGATTCGAATTAGCTCCCCTCGATCGTATTTCTCCCGAGCTGAAAGAAAAGATGGGCAATCTGTCTTTTCAGAGCTATCGCCCCACTAAAAGAAATATTCTTGTAGTGGGTCCTGTTCCTGGTCAGAAATATAGTGAAATCGTCTTTCCCATTCTTTCTCCGGACCCTTCTACTAAGAAAGACGTTCACTTCTTAAAATATCCCATATACGTAGGCGGGAACAGGGGAAGGGGTCAGATTTATCCCGACGGGAGCAAGAGTAACAATACAGTCTATAATGCTACAGCAGCAGGTATAGTAAGCAGAATAGTACGTAAAGAAAAAGGGGGATATGAAATAAGCATAGCCGATGCATCGGATGGACACCAAGTGGTTGATATTATACCTCCAGGACCAGAACTTCTTGTTTCAGAGGGTGAATCCATCAAGCTTGATCAGCCATTAACGAGTAATCCCAATGTGGGTGGATTTGGTCAGGGAGATGCAGAAATAGTACTTCAAGATCCATTACGTGTCCAAGGTTTGTTGTTCTTCTTGGCATCTGTTATCCTAGCACAAATCTTTTTGGTTCTCAAAAAGAAACAGTTTGAGAAGGTTCAATTGTCCGAAATGAATTTCTAGATCCACGGATTCATCAAGTTGGTAAAAAGGGCCGAATTATTGTTGATCAATGCAATTATGTATGATCCAAAAAAATATGGAAAGCCCCTTGTCTTGCTTTGTTTATACTGCTTTTCTGCGAGATGCCGGGAATTGCTTGTATCCCATTCCTAGTAATAGTATGTATATTGCGAAGAAGACTACTTGACCCCCCCCCTTTTTTTTTTTCAATCCAAATTGGAGCGGTGTGACGCTTCTTATTGCCAGATTGTAAATGCCATGGAATGCATCAATAGTTTTTTCTATCTAATAGAATCGAATTCTAATAGACAATAGGCGGCATAACATTAAGTAGGAAGAGAATACGCGGCAAGGGATAAATGAAAGAATGATTCTGGGAGGGATTACTTGTCTTCCTAATTTTCGACACAAGAAAATTCCTTTTCTTGTGTCGAAATAATAATGATTCTTGATCTTGTTCGTCAAAGATTACTGTTTTCTTTTCCAGGTCTATCGGAACCTCTTTCTTTAGATTCATAAGAAGTGGCGGACAAACAAAAAAGGGGGATGGCTTAGTAAACAAATAGAACTTCTTCAACGAACTTATAAAATTTCAAGTAAAAAAAAAAAATAAAATTTTAAGATAAGATAATAAATAAGGATTTGGATATGTGCAAAAATCCAAGATTTTCCCTTTTCAACCGGAACATTAAGAGTCTTTTTTTACTTGATTAAATTTTATTTTTATAGAATACAGTAGAGTAAGGTTCAATTAAATTAGTATAGAAATGGTTTGCAGGATGTCTCATCTGTAGAAATCCTGTGTCATCCAAAAAATCAATTGATTCCTTCTTTCTTCTTGTTTCGGAAGGGGCCCTCATACTATGGCGGAACAGATATTATGAATCAATCAAGGGATTCCATTTTTCAAAAACATCATCAGAAACAAAGCATCCTTTTATCATTTCTATGAATCTAATATTATGATTATGTTGACTGGATGAATTTCCAACCTTTTTTATGTTATGGAATAGATCAAACAAAGCCTTACCCGAAGAGTAAGAACTCAACAGGACCTTACCCCTCTTTGTCTGATTCGGGGGGTAAGGTCCTATTGAGTTCTTACT